AATGCATTTTCTTCAGTATAGATATTGAGTAACTGCATCTTTTGTTTTGATTCAGTGGTACAATCCATAGGAATAGGCAACAGATATGAAAAGGACTACATAAACCAAGCATTATATTTAATGCTTATATGAAATATTGTTATTATTTCAATATTTTTTTAATTTTTATGGTTGCTTAGCTTATAATACTTCTAGCATGCTTACAAATCTAAGCCTTGATAAAAAACTAAATAAAAAGTTTCTAGCCTAATAGTTATAAATGTGTTTGTTGGCTTAATTAAACCATTCTATTGTAAATTAATTTTACCTTGCTAATAGCAATAATAACAATTAGCCATTTTCATACATATTTATTATTTTTTGCTATTATCTAGTTTTATACTTATAATTAAACTTTGTACTATTAACAATTAAAAGTATATAGCAACAATATAAAATATGTCACTTATTTATTATAACTTAATGTAATAATAATCTAATACTATGTACTCCTTAGTTATTTATTTTAACGATTTAACGGATATAGTATAGCAAAACTATGTAATTATAGCTTTTTATTAATCTTTTTTGCTAATACCCCGTTATACTTCGTACACATGAAAAAAGATACTAATGTGTAATACTGGAAATATTGCTTAGTATTTATAATATAGCTTAGTAAACGTAATTATACATAAGGGATAGGTGATTTGAACACCTAACCTTTCGTGTGTAAAACGATTGCTCTACCATTGAGCTAATCCCTTTTTTATTTTTATTACTGTTTATTTTATAGCGTTTTTTATAAATTTATTATAAATGAATATTAGGCAATAATATATATATATATATGGGTCTTTTAGGTCGCTTCCTAGCTGTATTTCTACCTCATTCAACAAAGTTATCGGAAACGTATTACATCTTTTTAACACTACCTGTTTTCTATCTAGCAGTTACTTTATAAAAAAATTCATGACCTTTGAATGATATATCTTGATCATAAATAGTAGAACCACGTGAATCAAATTGTCTATAACAATGTTTATAAATAAATCTTTTTAGATGACCACAAATAGTTTTCTGTGAAGGAATAAACTTATCTTGATATTTAAAATGATCCCCGCACAATAAGAATTTATTAAAACATTTTCCATAAAAATATATATTGCAATATTCTTTAATATAGTATGAGCTAGATGAAATTAATTTTTTTAGTGATAAATTAATTTCATCCGATATCATTTGTATTAATTTTGCAATAATAACAGAAAAGTTAAGACTTTTTACAAAAAAGATAAAGCTATGTACATAGCTAATAGATAATATAAACTTATATTAATTTAAACCAAAGGTTATTGTAAGTAGAACAAACATTATTAACAATAATAAACCAATGTCAATACTAGATATATAAGGTACTAATATATATATAATTAAACCAACTAATATATACAAGGCATAAGAGGTAATAATACCAGTATTTAAACTGCTTAGCCCTTTACTTAATTTGAGTAGTCCTTTTTCTAAGCCATATGGTCCCAATAATTCTACTGACCCCTTATCTAATACTTTAGTGGTTTGTCCTCCCAAATTAAGTATAAAACGAGTAATATATATGTTATAAAAAAGCTCGATCATAAAGCGTTGATTAAAAAAACTAAAAGTGTTGTAACCTAGTCTAGTAAACTTAAACTTAATAAGTAAACTAAAAAAGTATTCAGATAATATTAATGATACTATACTTAATATAACCGTTAATAATAAGGGCAATAGTTTGAAAAAATTAGGAACAGCAAATTCAGTTTCTAACATAATTTCATGCATTGGATGTATAAATATACTGTTGTCTGCATAGAAATTAGAAGCTAATCCTATAAATATATCCTTAGTTATATAACCAAAAAATATAGAAAAAATTGCCAATATAATTAAGGGTAAGCTCATAAACATATCGCCTTCATGTGCTTTTTTATAATTAGCTAAAGGCCCATTAGGATTAGTTACAAATGTTAGATATAAAACTTTAACTGAATATAAGGTAGTAAACATAGCACCAATAGTTGCTATAAAATACACAGCAATACTAGAAAATTGAAATTGTCCATATGCAGACTCAAGTATAAAATCTTTAGAATAAAAACCAGTCATAAAAGGAAAAGCCACTAAACTAAGAGAAGCTATTAGCATAACTGAATAAGTTAAAGGTAAAAATCCTATTAAACCACCATATTTCCTAAAGTCTTGATTATCAGTTACAGCATGTATTACAGCACCTGCTCCTAAAAACAAGAGTCCTTTATAAAAGGCATGGTTAACTAAGTGAAACAGAGCAACATTATATGAAGACAGGCCTACTGCTATAACCATCATGCCTAATTGACTCATAGTAGAGTAAGCTATAACCTTTTTTATATCTTGTTGGAATAAACCTATTAGAGAACTAAACACAGTAGTAATGCTACCTATTCATAAACAAAGTATTAACACTGTTGAACTATACTCTATTAGAGGAGATGCTCGCATTAATAAATACACACCAGCTGTAACCATTGTAGCGGCATGAATCAATGCAGAAACAGGTGTAGGACCTTCCATGGCAAGAGGTAACCAAACATGAAGCCCAATTTGTGAACTTTTAGCCATAGCCCCTATTAATAAACAAATACCAATAATAGTAACAATATTTTCACTTATATTAGCGGCTAATGAAAATACGGCAGAGTAATCTAAGTTACCAAATGTTCATATAATAGTAAACATACCTAAGGTTAATAAACAATCACCGACTCTGTTAGTTAGAAAAGCAGACATGGAACTTTGGTTAGCTGCTATCCTAGTAAATCAAAAACTTACTAAAAGATAGGAACAAACTCCAACACCCTCTCATCCTACAAACATAAGTAAAAAATTGTTAGCTGTTACAAGCATAATCATCATGAAAGTAAATAAACTTAAATAACTAAAAAATCTTTGGTTATGCATTTAAGCCAAATTTGTCTTACTATTGATTTATTGCATAAGATATTAACAGTGGTTATTTATCTTTAAAACTTCTACCTGTGTTCATACCAGATTTTATATTTCTAATTGAATCTATACCTTGAACCGTAAAATGTAAACGATTAATCATTAAATTATGTATTTTACACCAATCAAGATAATCATAGACTTTTATACCTAAAATAGGGTATTTATTAAAAAATGGAACTATTATATTAGTGATATCGGCAAAGTCTACTATTGTTAAACTTACAGCGGATTTACCGCCATATTTATATATCTTTCCCGATCCAAAATATTCAACTATCTTTTCCATTAATTTAAAATCCCTATAATGTTGAGAAACTCTAAATCTCAATTGCACTCGATAACCTAATTTACTATTGGTTGATGGTATACGAACGTCAAAGTTTCCTTCAGCGCTAACAAAACCTGAAATTCAATTAGGGTCTATAATTATGTTATTATTATCGATAAGAGGTTTTTCAACAGGAATATGTCCATCAAACTCTGATTTTAACATGTCAGATAAACCTAAATTCATGGATGCTTTTATATTCACTATTTCATTTAAACCTTCAACAGTAAGATGAGCTTTATTATTGACAAGTTTTACCGCTTGTTTAAACAACAAAAAATCTACATTTTTTTTACTTAATAACGGATATTGTTCTAAATGAATAATAAGTTTACTTAAACCTTTATTTGAATCTATTGAATAATTAACCATTTCACGATTTCGAGCTAAATGTATAGAACCTATATCTACACCACCTAAATATTGTTGTAGTTTATATAATAAGTTAAGATCTTTTGTGTGTAGGCCTATTTGAAATTTCAATTGAACACGTCAACCTAATTTACGTGTTTTATTTTTATCTACTATTATACTAAACGAACCCTCACCGTCTATTAAACCAGATCAAACGCCAGGATTTACAATAGTAGAATCATAAACAGAATTATAGGTAGAAAATTTTTTTAAATCGAATAGCTTAGACAGGGTTTTGACATGGGAATTTCAACCTTGTCTCTGGTTGAAACTGAGTATTACACCTCTATTCCTTTCGGAACCCCTTAGAGTACACCTTAAATTAACCAAGCTGGGCTCAATTAATCAACTGCCGTCTACTCGTTGCTCTTTTACAGCTATACTGTTTAGTATAGTTGACTTAGATCCGCGATTGTCCATTTCGTTTTCACTCATCTTAAGACTTATTACCGTACCTGAGTAATTACTTCAGCCACTCATACATTTTCATTTAGAGCTTGGTACCTTAAGCTTTAGGAGTTCCCCGGAGTTTGACAATTTACCCCCATAGACACGTTTTCCCCTAACGTGACCCCGAGGGTCATGACTCATATAACCTATGGAATATATATGAACTAAAGAAGAAACAATTAATACAGGTATTAGCATAGAAACTGTTAAAGAGTCAAAGCTAAAACCTCATAATACATCAAGTGATTCTGAATCAACTCATTTAAATAATATGATAGAAACAGGTATATTATTTAAACCTACCTCAAAAAAACTTACTAAGACTAGCAATGTTGTTACTATTACACACATACATGTAATTAAATGTGCTCCGCTAACCCCAACTTTTCTACCAAAAAAACCGGAAACTATTGAACCTAATAAAGGTAAGATAATTATGACTAAATACATTATTTATGTTCTATTGCTATGCTTCCTCTTAATCTGTAAAAAGCTACTAATATACCCAGGCCTATTGCCGATTCTGCTCCGGCTATTGCTATTACATATATAGCATATGTTTGTCCTAATATATCATCAAAGCTAAGTGAGCTTACCAATATTAAAAATGTAATAGCTAAAAGCATTATTTCTATGGATATAAGCATTAAAATTATATTTTTTCTATTTAAAACAAAACCTAATATACCTATTAAAAATAATATTAGTGATAAATTCATTATTATATAGTATTATAAAGAAAAATGTAAGTTTATAAGTAAAGATTTGTTTTACAAGCATTACTTAGGTGCTTGTTTTATAGCGAGGGAATGCACATACGTGTACATACACAAAGCATCATTTTTTTTTTGTTAAATAAAACCAAAATATTATACTTCGTAATGTTTCATTGCGAAATAAGGCATGCAAAGCACGCTTGTAACACCAGAAGATATACAAGCCAATATTTCCGATACTACCTGTAAGGTTACGTACTAATGATTGTAGGGCACTGTATAGTTATGTGTGACCAATATTTGACCGTGGAGGGGTCCTTAATTATAGGCATAACAAAAACTTAGTTGACCATGACCTATAAAATAAGGCCGAGTAATCTAGAAACTCTTAAATTTTAATTTTTTTGCTTTTTCTATACACTGATAAAAAGCCCGGTTAACATAAAAGTAATGCAACCGTTTTGTAATCGGTAGAAGTAAGTGCGATACTTGCACTGGGCTATCTTTTTTTCTATTTTCATTTATAAACACAATATTGACAAGGTATTGCCTTCTAATTTCGTGTATGCAACGGTAAGAGCCATATATTTTGTCTCCTTGGTTTAATAATATTATTTAGCAATAACCCTATTTGTAAAGTTAAGATACAAAAGGCAAATTAATTATGTAAATGTTGATACTAATAAACAATCTTGTAAGAATAATACCATATAGCTTTACATATGACCATTACAGTATTTTAACTATTATATAGTAAAATTTAATATATATACAACAGGCATAATACCTTATCATTAATTTACCTTTATACTTATACTTATATATTTATATTGTTATTTTTTTTGCTTAACTTTTTACTTTGCAACCATTTTTGGTGTTGGGATAGCTTTACTATCCCAATATTGATATCAATAGCTTTGCTAATGCTAATAAGAGTCATCTGAATATTCCGTATCACTACCTACATAGTAAACATCGTTTATTTTATTACCTTTTTAATGTTAAATTTATAGGTTAAACTGTTTATTGCTATCGTTTAATATTTGTCTACTATCAATAGATAATGCTTTTTTACCCAATTCAAAGGCAAAGCCTAAAGTTAAAGCTAAAAGAAATACTAACATAATAGTTAAGCCATAAACACCATTTGTATAAGCACTCACCAGATATGGATACACTAATAAAATTTCTAAGTCAAACAGCAAAAATAATAAAGCAAATATGAAGAAAGATATACTAAATTGTGTTCTATTTTGTCCTAAGAATGAACTAAACCCACATTCAAATGCACTGTCTTTTTCCTGGTACGGGTTATGAGGAGCAAATACTAAATTTACAGCCAATAAAACAAAACTTAATAAAGGTATAAATAAAAAAAAAAAAGTTGTACTAGACATTTAAGGGTTAAACATTATAATTGCAAGTACACTTGATAATCTTATAAGTATATTAGTTACAAATATAAATAATAACAACATTAAAGTTAAAATAGAAATAATAATGGCTAAACAAGATGATAAAACTACATTATCTATTTTAAAATATATATCACTTGCTTTATTGCTGGCATAATTAAGTAAAACACCCTTTCCTAAAACATTAATGTATTTATATGTATTTAAGGCGTTGCTTGTATATATTGTTTCAGGTTTACTATGACATTGGATACTACCTTGTAAGGTTTTACCTGCGTATTTTTTATTTACCTTGTATTCATGTGCATCAAAGAACATTTGTTTAATTATATTTAAGTAATAAACAGCACCAATAACACTAGTTAATATGGCAACTATAGTTAAAAATACATAGCCACTATCTAAGGCAGCAGACAATACCATTTGTTTTGCAAAAAAGCCAACAAGAGGTGGTATACCTATAAAAGAAAATAAAGTGATGGCTAAGCTTAAGGCTATTACGGGGTTAAGATCAAAATAACCCTTTAGTTGAGTAATAAGTTGTATAGGAGAGTTGTTACTATCTGGTAAATTGTTATATTCTATTTTGCTAGTATCTTTATTTGTAAAGGGATACAAGGAAAACCCTATACTAACTAGCAGGACAAATGCATTTAAGTTTGAAATAGAATACTGCATTAAATAAAAGATAAAAGCTTGAACAGATTCTAAACTGTTTATGCTTAAAGCTAAAAGTATAAAACCTAGATGTGATATAGTACTATATGCAAATAACCTTTTTATTCTAAATTGTGTTAAACCTAAAACAGCACCAACTATTAAAGATAAAAATGAACTAAATAATAAGCCAGAGGTTCATGTAAAATTAAAAACAAAATAAAAATTACTGGTGTAATGTACTAATTCTAATAAAAAAATCAAGATAGAAATTTTAGGTATTATTGCAACGAAAGTCGTTACTATAGTAGGGATAGCATCGTATACATCTGGACTTCAAAAATGAAAAGGAGCTGCTGATATTTTAAATAAAAACCCTACCGACATTATTAAAAGAGAAATGTTTAAGTAAAAAGGTTTATATCAATCTAACATAGTACTTGCATACTCATTTGCTACGCTAGATAAGCCTGTTATTATGTAATAACCATCTAGACTTGTTGTACCAGAATTTGCGTATAATAAGCTCGTGCCTAATAATATTAAGCATGATGATAGACCACCCAATAAAAAATAAGTAAGACCTGCTGATGTTGATAATTCAGAATTTCTGTAAATTGTAGCAAGCAAATATAAGCCATAACTTTGTAGCTCTATACATAAAAAAATTGAAACAATGTCACTAGCTGATACTAAAAAACTACCTCCTATTATTGTAAATAGTATTATTAAAGGGTATTCTATTATCCTAAATTGTTGTCCCATTTTATTTATTAAATTTGTATCATAAATAAATATAAAAGGAGAATATACAGAATTTAAAGAATAGGGTAAAACATCAGTATATGCAGAATCCTTAGGTAAAAGTTTTCTAGGATAAAAAGCAGTTAGTAGAAAAATAATTGCGCTTAGTAAAAAAAGAAAAAGATGAAAAACATGTGTGATAGGTGTAACATGCAATAGACCGCCATATAAACCCAAACCCTTGTCTAAAAAAGACATATTTAAGTTATTTGATGTTATGAAACAAGAGCATAATAAAATTATTATGGTTTCTCTGGAATAAAGAATGGATTTTTCTCGTCTAAATGTGACGGCATTAGATAATAACAAAAATAATATAGAGAAAACAGCCATTGTTTTTGTAGGATTTAAACCTACCTATTTTTGTTACAAAGCATTAACTTATAAAAACAGAAAAAAATTAAGATGTAACTATTAAAAGATATTAAAAAAAGGCATGTTGACGGTTGTGTTTACTAGACATAACAATATATTTATATATTTTAAATAAATGTAAGGTATTAATATGTATATTATTAGACCAATTAAAATATGAAATGCATAAAATGTAAGTACATAAACTAACAGAAAACTGCCCCCTCTTGCCTCTGCTGATGCTTAATCTTTTTCAGCAGATGCTTTGATATAGCAGAGAAAATAAGTAAGAGCAGAATAAAACATGAAAAAATATGAAAATAACCGGGAGATAAACTCGAATTTACATTATTAATGCACGAAATTAACGTTTTAACCAATTGAACTATCATTTTTTTTAATTTACTCTCTTAATCATGTACTTACCTTTAAACAACTTATCTTTATTTGTGTAATTTAATAATGTGGCATGGTTTATTTTCAATTCTTTGGCAGCAGTGCGTATAAAACTATAATTTTTACTATCGTTTGTTTAAATATTTTTAAAGGTAACGATATGAGATGTGGACAGCAATTGGTTGGTTTTAGCTAAAGTAGATAATACTGCACCTACTATTGCTTTTCTCAAATTACACAAAGCTTTATCGCTCAACATACGCGATTTAAATTTGAATATTGTTTCTTCATAATGTTTGAAATGTAAACTAGACCCTGCTGTAGTTAATATGTTATATTCAGGTTTAAAAAATCAATATTAAATTGCTCTCTTTTGATAACATCAGGTCTAGCACAAACTTCTAATATCTCCAGTTGGAAATTCTCATGACCGTGAGCCAGCAGAGAATTGTAAATTCTACTTTTATATTTTTAGGTTCTTTTAGCTAAGTATTTTAAATAAAAATAATTACGGAGTCGTTAGCTTAAGTTAACAGAGATTCCTACGTAACATTTACCGTTTATTTTATTAACTCACCAATAAACTCCACACCTTTGTTTATTGTTTTGTAATACCTTATTTTTATGACTTAACGCGTCATCGTATATTATAATATTATTTAAATCAGAATTTTGCTTTTTTTAGATTTGTCTCGAAATATTTCATATTTCGGCTTTTGAAATTTATATTGTTTAGTGTGTTTTTTATCATGAGCCAGAGGAGAAATTCGAATTCTCGTATTTAACGCATGAAATTAATGTTCTAACCATTTGAACTACTCGGGCTTTAAATTTAGCATTACTAAACGTTTATAAATGAAAGAAAAAGCGCTTGTTTTGCTTTAATTTAACTTTTGGTTAGGTATTTTAACTATGGGTGGATACCCTGACTTGAACAGGGAACTTACTGTTCCACATACAGTCATTCTACCATTGAATTATAACCACCTATATTATCGCATATACTATACTTGTGACTTGCTTTTAAATTGTTACAGTAGGACGTAAGGCATGCTTAATTCGCTAAACATGTATCTTAAATACCTTAGTATGGTTTAAACCTAAAAAGCAATATTAATATTACTTAGTTTTATGTTGGAGTGGTTCGAACACTCAATAATAAATACCAAAAATTTATGACTTGCCTATTAGTCTACAACATATATTAACGTTAGTAAAGTATTATACTAGTAAAAAATAAAACAGTATAATTAAAAATTGCAATGTAAATAAGAAATATATATATAGATCTAGATAAAAAGATATTACTAATAAAAATAATCATGATAAGCTGTGTTTAGTGTTTATTAGCTTCGATATTAAACATAACAACTGTTTAAGGTAAATCCGACTTGAACGGATAAGATATTAAAATCAAATAGTCCTAAACTACTCATGTCTACCAATTCCATCACTACCCTATTTTTAATATTCACTTAATTAAGTACAAAACTAATATATAATTATTCACATATATTATTGTTCACTGCTAATTGCTTATTTTAGGCAATGCAAGCACGTTTATTTATTTTTTAGCAAATAGTTAATCATTATTTTATTTTTATTATTATAGTTAACTTGCTAGTTAAAACATAAAAAACAGCGATTTATTAGTTAAAGTTTAAATTAAAGCTAATAGTATAAAATTTGTAGTATTTAATACCAGTGTTTTGCTTAACACTTTACATAAAAACCGTAACAAAGTTATTATGATTTTATATATAATTTATCCTGACTATATTTTATCATATATATTTTGACTTATCTAAAGATTAAATGCCCAAGATAAGATTCGAACTTATAACCTAAACATCTTCAGAGTTCCGCTCAACCAGTTGAGCTTCTTAGGCTATATAACATATAATTTTACATGCTTATTTATATATATACACTATATAAAAGTTGTATGTAATAAACATTCACATATTACATAATGCTATACATTGTTAATAGTTACACAATACAAAAAACCGTATCTTATAAATAATCACATCTTACAATAGGTCATATGTTATAAATAATTATATTTTATAAAAAGTTATCTTTTGTAAAAAAATTATAAAACAAATAAGATAGTATATAAAAAAAGTAAAACTAGTTATAAGTTTAAAGTGCGTTGTTTTCTATTAAATATTGTTATATACACAGCGATTGTAACAGCCTTAGGCACAAGAAATTATGCATGCATAATTAAACCTGTTTTATACTTGATACATGCTTACAAAATTAAACATGCTCGATATATTAATAAATAGAAAAAATAAATAAAACCTTAAAATTACGTTTATTGTATGTTGCCTACAGTTAAATAAAAAGTAAAGTATAAATATGGAGACATCAGGAATTGAACCCGAAATGACGATATGCAACATAGATGTTTTACCAGTTAAACTATATCCCCTTTAGCTATAACAATATATTTGGCTTTAATTTTATTAAAACCATATTTTTATATATTTATCTGTTATATAAATAGTTAAATTATATCTGTGCTTTTATTAAATAAGTATCCAAGAAACGACTTAAATAATAACGATGCTAAAACATAAAATTTAAATCTGTTTTATATATTTTTTTGTATAAACCATGGGCTAGCGATAACTTAATTAAAGTAGCCAACCTAAGTGATTATGTTATACTTTTAGTTTAAATTTTTACTTTAAAGATACCTTTATTATTAAGACTTTTAGCAATATAAGAAATATGCACTTCATTTATAGAGTCCACCATTATTATGATAGATATAAATTATTTGCTCTCACCTAATATAATGCCTGTAATAATTACACCTTTCTCATGCAGCAGTATTGACTGCTATCTTTTGCCCTTTCAATATTTATACGTCTTATTATTAATGACTACATAAGATTTTTAATGGCTTCGGTATGTTTTAAACCTGTCGGACTATAAGCAAACTTAAATATAATATGTACAACTTTTAATAAAACTAAATAATTTTGTTAATTTCTCAACAAAAAAATTATATGATAATACTCAATAATATAAAAATTAAAGGCAGAGGAGTTGTACTTAAAAAGGGCTCTATTAATAAAACTTTTATTTTTATTAATTTAATTTTTTAAGTAGGACACGTTATAATAATTTTTAAACATACGCTTAATGTTTTCAGCTAAACCTGTTTAGAATTTACCTAAAATTTTAGGAGTTAATATGTAAGCTATTGCTTTTATTTGACTATCCCATATACATTTTCTGAATATATGTATTTATATAAGTTTTAGTTGGTTTAATTGGTCCTATTAATGATAATTTGCGGAGGATAAGTGTTAATTTGTTATCTATGAAGTTGTTATTGTTGCTACAAATAGTAGAAATATTGTGATTTAAATTGTTGTTATTCATGTATCCAAGAGACGACTTGAACGTCTACGATATATAATCAGCAAAGCTTAAATTTGCACTGTCTACCAATTTCAGCACTCGGACTCGCACATGTAATAAACATATGCAAATATAATTATTAACTTAGGGCCAGAATGATTTGAACACTCATCTAAACCGTTATGAGCAGCTTGCTTTACCCATTAAGCTATGGCCCTTTATAATTTATCTAGCTAGATGTATCAAGGGTAATTGTCATTAATTTATCTATGTAATGATCATATAAAACCAAATTATTATGTATTTGATATTATAAGATAAAAGGCGGATAAAGGAATCGCACCCTTATATACTGGTCATGAGCCGGTTATGTTACTGTTACATCAATCCGCATATATTATAAATTATGTACATACTTTATATCCTCTATTTATTTTTGAATGTCTTAACTAAGATAAATCTAAGTAAAGCTCGATAGCATTAACAAAAAATAACGGAGTACTTATGAGGGTTTTTATGCATACCGCGTAATAGGTATATACTAATTATATAATATTAACATGGATATACTGCGCAGGCTTAGCTTTACCTCAAAGTTAGGTATAACTTGTTATTAATACGGGCATGCAGGCCTAAAATAAAACTAATCATTAAGTAGAGAGCCCAGAAGGGAATCGAACCCTTGATAAATTGGTGAAAACAATATGTCTTGACCACTAGACCACTGGGCCTATGTATAAAACATAAAAAGACTAATTACTTTTTTATTACATTATATTAATTTGCTTTTATCACACCGATACGTAATATCAGCAAGCAAAGAAATGAAAATAAAAAAGAGCCCAGTGCAAGTATCGCACTTACTTCTACCGATTACAAAACGGTTGCATTACTTTTATGCTAACCAGGCTTTTTACCAACATTTGGCAAGTTTTGTTTTTTAGATGCGTACGTAGTATCAGCACTACTTTTATCCTTTACAGTAAATACACCCCAGTATAATTATTAATATCTATGTAAATAGTTAACAATATAGGTAATAAAAGTATTATGAGGTAAATTTCTATATGATGTTTTGTAATAATTATACTAATACTATTAATACCTTTGCTAGGAGTATTTATTATTACCACATTAATGTATAATGTGAAACCTGAAGCTATTACTAACGGTATCGATAAAACAAAAATTGAAGCTATTACTAACGATATCGATAAAACAAAAATTAAAGCTTTTACTGCCGATATAGATAAAGCAAAAATTAAAGCTGTTACCGCCAATAACAACTAAGACCCAAATGTAAGGGGGGGGTATAGTGCTTAATTATATAGATTATTATATTGCATTTTATTTTTTATATTGTGTATACAGATTAGCCTAGTAATTTTAGGTGTAAAGTATTAACGTGTCATATTTAATACATTACTTGTAATATTTCGTAGATATATACCACTAAGTGGTATTTTATAAGCAAATAATAAGATAAAATAAATAAAAAAAAATAAATAAAAAATGAGATACAGATATATACGATAAGCGTATTATATAGTAGACTATAAAATTAGTACTTAATGCCTAAAAACATCACAATTCTTTAAGCTAAAGCCTATTAATAAAAACTAAAATTGTAGTATTAAACTACGTATATATGAGAATATCCTAAGGTATGTTTCGTGCCTATATGCATTCAGCACTTATCATTAACTAACGTAGCTTTCCTGCCGTGCCTTTTTACTAGACATATCAACTATTTCAGTTTATTACTGTCTAAATAAATATTACTTTAGTGAAAAGTAACTGCCAGCATAAGCCATGACACCCAGAATATTGCGTTCTTGGTTATAAACTCAGAGGCTATAACAAAATAAAGACAATATCTCTATCAGTTACAATAATATGGCAATACAAACAACAGGTAAACCATAGGTTAATATACCCAATTCCTCTCGTACAAGGGGCTATCCTTAATTTATTCCAACTTCCTCTAGAGGATAGAAACCATACTGTCTTACAACGTATTTAACCCAGCTCATGTAGCTCTTTAATCGACGAACAGTCGGACCCTTCATGACTCCTACATTCATGTGGATGAGCTAAGCCGACATCGAGGTGCCAAACCCCGCACTCAATTTGAACTCTCTGGCGGGATTAGCCTGTTATCCCTAGCGTAACTTTTTCAATAATCCAAGACCTTTCCTTTCTGCATCTTGTGATCATATGCCCTGCTTACGCAACTGAAAGACATGTAAGTCAAACAGTAAAGCAAGATTAAGCCGTTAAACTTGATAAGTAAAATAACTATCATATACCTAGTATATAAACATACACATATATATTTACGAGTTAAATATATTTAATACATTTTGTAGACTAGTCTACAACAAAAATCATTATGCAAATTAGCTAAAATATAATGGCTAATAAATTTTTACCAATGCAGTCATGCATAAGTAGTGGCGTGGTTGTATATCTTTGCAAACATACACACAATTAGTTAACAATAAAAGTGATACTATTTTCTTTTTGATTAACTAATACCTCTTGTTGTTTTTTATCTTTATTTTTTGCTCCTACTCCTTAAGCAGGCTTAATTTGGTATATATGCTATAAGTATCATAAGTTAAACACCAATAGGTAATAAAAATAAAAAAGATCAACAACTTATCAGTATACATTCGTAGAAAAATATATCACAGCACATTATATTATTTCTAATTACCTTAATATGCCACACTGGCACCTCATAATGATTTAATTACATCTATATTGAAATATAGTGAAAATCTTACCTAAATAAAAAAAAAGTTCCAACTTAAATGGATTTATAATTAAATTAGCCTTATATTATAATATAACACTTATTGCAAACTAAAAATATGAATTTATACTAATAAAAGTTCATATTAAATTGCAAATTGCAATCTAAAAAAAATGTCTTTGGATACTCCCAGGTACTCTTTATGGGATCTGTGCCCCGCATAAACTGCCACCTAGCAATTGTTCCTATCAAATCTTACAACCAGTAATTATATTTATTGACTTTACTGGCAATTTGCTTGTAAGGTTTATATAATATGATAAATGAAGTAAAGGTGTTTCAATTCTATATTAATTACCTTATACACTACAACTCATTATATCATATTCAGTAACTAGCAACAGTAAAGCTGCATAGGGTCTTCTCGTCCAACTAAAGGTAAACTGTATCTGCACAGTTATTCCAATTTCACCGAGCCAATCATAGAGACAGCTGTTGTATCGTTACATCATTCATGCAAGACCGCATTTAACGGCCAAGGTATTACGCTACCTTAGGACCCTTATAGGTAAGGCCGCCATTGAACGGGGTTTCCATCAAAGCCTAGCTTATTTTATTTAACTAAGCAAATTAGTTAACCAGCCGCCATCGGGCAGAGATCACACTCAATACATCGAATTTATTTCTTCGCAGCGTGCTTTGTTTTAATTAAACAGTCGTACAACACCATTCTATGCCTCCTCTTTCTTGCCTGATATTAATCAGAAGAAATGGTCCACCTTATCCCGAAGTTACGAGAGTCAATTTGCCGAGTTCCTTAATGATTGTTAGCTCGAACGCCTTCGTATTCTCTACTTGCTCACTTGTGTTAGTATTTAGGTACGGTATTATAGCGTAAGCTTACAATATATTTTGTTTACTTTTTTATCTTACAATACATTTTGTTTACTTTTTTATATTACTTACGGAGCTTACAGTTTTCCAGAACATTTTTCACTTAATTTACTTAAAATATTAGTAAATAAATTCCGTTTTCCCTTTAAGAATAGATTATTAAAATAATAATTCAAGGGGAGAAGCGGAGTTTCAGTTACTAGGTAAATAAAAAACGTTAATTACTGTAAACTCTAGGTTTTCTCATCGTTTATACTATTAGGTAATTTGTCATAACTCACGACTATTTAGGTGTAGATATTAAATATATACTATATATAGATAATCGAAAGCTATGAAAAAAAATAAACTTAGAGGCCGTAACTTTAATAAATGCCATAAGCTTTAGGCGAGGATTTTTAGACATTTATGTCCTAATGATCCTTTATCGTTACTCATGTCAGCATTATCACTTGGGCTTATTTAGTCCAGAGAATAATAAATTAAACTATAGGCAATAATAAATTAAACTCTAGGCAATTTAATCCTTATAAAGGATTAAAAATGGCTACCCAATGTTCCGCTACCCCATATATACAATATATAATATACACATTAATATATATGGACAAGGTATCGGTATTTTGTTTAGATCCGTTAAATTTTCGGTGCTTTTATCCATAAAATAGAAAACCAGTGCTCTGTTACGAGGTCTTCAAAAAATGGCCGCTTCTAAGCCTATTTCCTGGCCGATTGGGATAAATACTGCCTTAATTTCACTTAACAAAAATTTTGGAACCTTATTAACTCTTGTTCTGGGCTATTTCCCTTTAGACATACAACCTTATCGTACTATGTCCGATTATTCAATATACATATCTAGACCTTCCGAGAACAAATACTCACTGATAGAGTCTTCACGACCCCCCAATGTCCACAAAAAGTATATTTTTATTTAGATTACCCTAAAAAAGGCATACATGCATACTTACGTAGCGTAAGCTAATATAAGCACACAAGCAAGCTGTTATTTTTAGATTAATCAAAAAATAAATACTGGTTGCATGAGATCACAATTCTGTACCTTCTGATATTCTATTTAAATTACCTACTTATATAGGTTTCGCAGAAAACCAGCTATCCTAGTCAGAATTGTCTTTCACTAACTTACCACAATTCTTCGGATATCTTTACAACGATAACCCGTTCGGACTTTTATAATCCTGATCATGGTAAGATCACTAGGCTTCGGGTCTAATTTCGATACTAGATCATTATATCATAATTGTTTTATCTTTGCATTATTGCTCGCATCGAATATTAACTTGCTGACCCATTATGCAAAAGGTACGCTCTCATTGTTTATTTAAACTATTTTTGAGCTGCTTATAAAATTACTATTTCAATCATTTCCCTCACGGTACTATTCGCTATCGCTTATATATTATATTTAGTCTTAGAGGAAGGTTCCCCTTTCATTCAAACAGATATGCACTCCATTTTACTTTTTCCTTTTTGTACGTAACACCAGCTCATTTAATTTAACAAGCATGTGTCTTTTTCTTTTTTTTATTATGATAACTACCTAAGCTTGTTTAGTATTACAAGCAAGCATTAGATTTTTTAAATAACAAGATGCTATAGCAATCAAAAATAAATAAAATGAAAAAGACCAAATACAAAAACGAGACTTATTCTGTTTCATTCACATTACTTAAGAAATCTCTTTTGATTTATTTTCCTGAAGTTATTAAGATATTTCAATTCACTTCGTTTTTTAGATATTTAATTTATTATTAGAATTATTCTTTTGTTGGCCCTATGGGCTCTATTTAATATATAGCTGTGATTCCATAACAATTTCTTTGTATACTTGTGTGCTGCGCATTATTTTATTTTTTCATTTTATTTGTTCCATACTTTAAAATAATGCGCAGCAAAATAATATTATCCATATCATCTGTATCATTACTGTATATTGTAAGTTTATATTTTATAAAAAATCATTTGTGTGCATAACTTGCTTAGAAAAGAAATTATGCGACAAATAAGCAACATTTGTGTAAATAAATTGACATGCCATTAAACAAGACATAGTAAAACGATAACTACTATAAAACAATAATTATTATATAAAATTAATACACATAGATTCGGGTCATTATGATTCGAACATAAAAATTCCTCATCCCAAATGAGGCGCCCAACCAACCAGGCTCTAACCCGTATTGACATAAATATATAATAATCAATTATCATATAAATATATTATAATGATATATAATAAATTATTTTTGTGTATTTACGAAGTTATGTTATACAAAACAGCCTATTTATATGATAGGGCATTGTTACAGAGAATATCCGATTCGAACGGATGTGGTCAAATGAACCGAATAAGTTTCAAGCTTATCACCTTAGACCACTCGGTCAATTCTCTTTTATTATATGATTATGGCATATTTACGACATGCCTCGGTGAATACGATTCAAACATATCATAAATTACAAGCATTATAATTGATTCCTCAGCGAATTGAACGCCAAACCTACTCTTATCAAAAGTATACTTTACCTATTAAGTTAAGGAACCTTGTAATATGTAGCAGTGTATTGTATAAATGCTTATGCTTGAAAAAATAATTATAATAAAGCAAGATTAATTGTTGTTATATAATTTGCTGATATTGCATGCAAAAGATCGTAAACTGTACATACTTATTTTTTTTTTTAATAGGCATGCTTTATCCTTGCATGCCCCATAGACTAAAATTAATGCATGTTTTACTCTATTTATTACAATAATTTCCCTTATTTTCCTTTATTTTCCTTTGTTTTCCTTTGTTTTCCTTTATTTTATTTGCATGTAATATCAGTAGTGTTTCACATATTTTATGTGAAACACCAGGAGAAATAAGTGCAAATAATAAGGAAATAGAAACCTAGTATCAAAAACGTAGCATCAAAAACAATATTAGTAGCTAAAACTAGCACAGATTTATTGCTTATTTGTCATATTTATATTATGTATAAATATAAGTATAAAAGAAAAATAAATGATAAAAAGAAATAACTTAGTAAACTATTTACACTAAATATCTATAGTAAAGCCCTAATAAGACAATATTCATCTAATAAAACAGGCGGGAAAAAGATGATTCGAACATCTAGGTGTTAATTACACAATATTTAGCAAATACATTGCCTTACCATTGGCTATTTTCCCTTCACATATTGCTTCATAATAAACACTAAGTAATATGCTATACATGTTTTAGTATAAATATGTACGAGTTAGACCGGCCTCGATCCGGCATCCACTTTCTCGACAAGAAAGGACTTTGCCTATTAAGTTACTAACCCTATGTGTATTTTTGCTTTTTTTAGCTGCACCCTTATTTTTTAAAGCATAACGTACTTTATATAAGAAATTAAGCATTAATAAGACTTAATGTAATAAGTCTGTTCAACTGCTGATACTTTGTAAGCTTTGCATGAAAAAATTAAACCTTAATTAAAGCGATGTACCAAGACATACTATAATGTGTATATGATGTAAGCAAAAGATAAATATAATAAAAATACACCGTATAATGTTACGGCCAGTCGGAATCGAACCGACACACTTTGTTTGGAAGACAAATGGTCTACCATTAACCTATGCCCGTGATAAATATCATTACATTAAGGAATATAAATTTTAAAACTAATGTAATGATATAATCACCCTTTATTTACCGCTAAATTTTTGTATATAGACTATGTTAAATTTAATTATTATATCTCTGAATTATATTGTAAATCGGTTTTACGATCATACTGATATTATGGTTTATTATATGTGTAAAGTTTATATTTGTTTATGTTGTTAAAAACAATTATGACCCTCAATAATAAATAGATATAAACAAAAATAATCAAACTATATCAACGAAGTGCCAGTAAAGTATAGAAGTCTCAAAACCCAAATGATGATTTTCAGTGAAATGATAAGCTAGAAATCTTCAGAAACCTACTGCAATAAAAGCAGTCCCTATCATTACATGTAAGCCGTGAAAACCTGTACCAAAATAAAAACAAGAACCATATGTACTATCAGATAATGTAAATGAAGAAACTGTATATTCTAAGCCTTGTAAAGCAGTAAATATTATAGCTAATACTATTGTATAAAATATTCCATGTAAGCCTCCTTTTCTGTATCCTTGTATTAAACAATGATGAGCAAAAGTAACTGTAAAACCAGATGATAATAATATTACTGTATTAAGTAAAGGTAATTCAAAAGGATTAACGGAATCTATACCTTTAGGTGGTCATTGAGCTCCGATTTCTACAGCTGGTGATAAGGCACTGTGAAAAAAAGTTCAAAATATCGCTAAGAAAAATAAAGCTTCACTTACTATAAATAGACCAACACCCATGTTCAATCCTCTTTGTACTGCTAAAGTATGATTACCTAAATATGTTGCTTCACTGATAATATCTCTAAATCAAAATGACATAGAAAGTATTACAGATAGTAAACCCAAAAACACGAAATCTTGTGCAGAAAAAAACCCATGCATAGTAAGTACACCTGATGTAGTAAGTATTAAAAGAGATATAGAAGTATATATAGGTCAAGGTGAAGGTGATACTAAGTGAAACGGATGAACCTGAAAACTGTTTCTTGTTTTATATAACATATTTACTGCTTATTTTACTTGCGCATACTATGTTTTGCTGACATTTTATGCTTTATTGCTAATTTTATATCATGTTTTACATATGCCTTAATTTTTTTATTGCTAGTAGTCCTCATAATTACATGAAATAAACCAAACTAAAAGGGACACGAAGTTAAGCTAATAACTATGCATGCTTAACTTCGTAAAAAAAGGGGATATATAGATAACACAAAGTGATGTTTTTGTTAGCTTACTTTGTCAAACGTGCCAGAAATAATGCAACATAAAAAACACAACAATCAGCTAATATACATTAAAATGATTATATCAAATAAGACCTGTGGGATTTGAACCCACGTATTAATGATTAAAAGTCATACATTCTACCAATTAAACTAAGGTCTCTATTTTTATTTATATCTTGTGGAAGTAGCTTATACTAGTCTCTATAATCGGGTATTTTTGCACTTACTATTCATGGGGTAATGTTTTCTATATTATTTTGATTTAGAGATATTATCATAAAAGTAACTTCTAAAACAATCAATAAAAAAAAAGATCACAAGAAATGAAATATAAGTGCTTATTGTTTATGTGAAAACTATAATAGACAGTATAATTAAAATGAGAATACTAGCCTACGTTGCTTTCGCATACATCAATAAAAAGAAATTACCATGTTTTTTCTTTACAGCTTAATTCTGGTGTTTAAAACATTATAAAACGAATTAATTTTTTTGCTTTATTGTTATAACAATAGCACCAACCATAGCCAACAGTAATATAATAGAAGTTATTATTAGTCATATAGAGTAGCTAGTGTACATAATATTACCTATACTAGAAATATGAGCTGTTTCTGTCAAACTACCATCTCAAAATTTAGATGTTACATACAATATTTGCTTACTTTGGTTATTACTAAAAAAATTAAAAAACATAAATATGTACTCGCTAGGCTTGGTGTTAAGATTTAAATCATTTAAATAAAACTTTAAATCATCTATAAAACCGCCTTTAAGGCTAGAAGCATTAATGGTTAACATATTAAGTGGTAATATTTGATAAACAGAGTAATTAAAACAAATAACAATAATCATTGCTAAAGGGATGCTACCACTCGTATCGTTTAAAAGTTCAGATATTCTAACATTAATTAACATTAATATAAATAAAAATAATATAGATACTGCCCCAACATAAACCAATAAGTAAGATAATCCTATAAAGTTTATACCTAATATAAACAGATAACAAGCTATACTCAAAAAAAGGCCTATTAAAAACAATACCGAAACTATAGGGTTTTTGCTGATGATAACAAAGACACCTGATAGTATAGATGCCCCTGAAATAATATTTAAAAACTCAGACTTATACCCGTTGGTGTAAGTTTCGTCTATAAGCAATAAACTAAACATAATATTAAAGCATATATATATATCTCTGTCTTAATATATAATTAAAAACAATAATAACTATTGCATTATTACCGTACTTATTCTATATAAGAAATTGGTAATTAACTATACATATGTTTTCAAACAAAAGAGACATGTGTAAGACTCGAACTTACAATCCTTGTGGCCGAAACACATCGCTTAACCAATTAAGCTAACATGCCTTATATGTATGCATAAGATTTTTATCTAAAAATACCTAGATATGTATATGCTTTTCAATTACTTTTATATACCAGTTTTATTTTTTATGTTACACACACTTTTATTTTCCTCGAATGTTACAAGCAAAGTAAATATTACTATGCTACAATCATAGACATCATAAGGGAAAACATAGAAAAATCTATAAAAATTAATAAAAAAGAAAACCACGCGAGGTTATAAGATGTGATTGCATAATTTCGTAAGCATATACATATCTAGGTATGTAATAAATAAGATATATTGATCTTTATCAATATATAGTTATATAACGACAGGCATGTACACTACAAAATTAAGTTGTGGGCATGTACATTAGAAATTAAGTTGTGGGCATGTACACTATAAATGTTGCCTATAAAAGCAAAGCCTTCAAAGTGAATTGAACACTTATCAAAATATTAACAGTATTTCGCTCTACCGTTGAGCTACAAAGGCTATTAAGGAAAAATAACTATTAAAACACAAAGTATACAATTTAAAGCATAGTTTTTAATGTATAAAAACTAAAGCACAGATTTTACAGTATAAAATTTAAAATTCCAATACAAAAAGGGTGTTTTATCTTGCTTATTTGATGTAATGCTACGTGTAACTTATATATATTTTTAGGGTTTTTCTTTTTCAAATGAGAAAGGAAAAATAACAATTAAAGTTTTGGTGTTTTTCTATTAAATATTTTTGGTACAATTTAAAATAAACTTACTCAAGAACACTCGGATTCGAACTGAGAAAAAGAAGACTGAAGCTTCTCATTTTACCATTAAATTATATTCTTATTATACCTCACACAATGCAGGTTTACGTTTATACCGAGATATTTTTATTTATGGCTTATGCTAATTACTGTTACCGCGTTATCAAAATTACAGCAAAAAAAACTTTACATAGTAACATTATATAAGGATTCGTGATTGATATATATATTTATCCTTCCCTTTTTTATAATGCTTCGCATTTCTATTTCCTTTTTAATTAAACAATATGTAACGCAAATAATATAAAATATGCAAATAATACGTAACAAAAAAACAAAAGAAATAAAATCCAAAATAAATAAAATATAGCAAAAGATAGAGAAACAATAAAAAAGGAAAAAAAAATGATAACTATGCAAATGCTTATGAGCAAGCGTACAGAATATAAATAGTTATACATAAATCATAAATTGTTATAAAAAAATATTACTTCATGTAAAAAGTTATAACAAAATAGGAAGGAAAGGAATTGAACCTTCGACAGCAAAAGCTATTGAGTTTACAGCTCAACCCGTTGTACCAGCATACGGAACCTTCCTTGTGTTTTTTATAATAATTTTTGATGTAATATATTAGTTAAAACACCATGTTTTTGTTTATTTACTTAATGTTAGTAATTATAGCTAGTTACCTATTATATGATAAAAGTAAACATTTTGTAAAGTTAAGCATATATGTAGTAACTAATGTTTACTTTGTAACATACACATATATACAAATAATACAACAAAAAAGCATAGAATATTAGAGGTGTTATAAAAAAATAAAGTATGCTCATTAAACAACTATTAATTTTATCTATTTTTTAGTTAAATAAGTAGCTACTTAATAGGCATATTATATTCTTTCACAACCGGGGGGGGGGGTGATTTTAATATACATAAATCCCGTGCAATTTCCACTACACGAACCGTATTTCGACTTAACACCAATCAAAGTCACGCATACGAAGACAACATGCCTAAGTTTTTGGACAAGATCGCCCGAAATAAAAATAAGCACTAGCCAAACTTATTGCACATACTTTTTTCAGCGCCTGACGAGTAGTTAGTACCTATCTGAGATTATATTCACCGTGCCGTACTTATACACGATTACTAGTAATTCCTTTTTCACGCAGTCGAGTTACAGACTGCAATCCATTAAATGTTTATCCATTTTTGGAGGATTAGCTCAATTTCACAATTTCACATCCTTTTGTAAGGTTTATGTGGCACGTCTATAGCCCACAATATTCAGGCCATGATGACTTGTCTTAGTCCCTGTTATCATATCCAATATAGCGGGGAACTACTTTATATAAAAATAAAGTAAGGGTTTACGTTAATTTAATGGAACTAACCAAAATCTCACGACATTAACTGAAGACAGCCGTGCAACGCTTGTAAATATATTATCTTTTTTCAAGCTCAGTCTCACAAACGAGATTTAAGCATCATTTTAATTATTTACATATATGTAAGTAAAAATCAATAAAAGATATATATAAATATTCAAATTGTGGTAAGGTTTTTTGCGTATCATCAAATTAAACAACATACTTCACTACTGGTTTCAGAAACGGTCTAATGATTTCAGTTCCAATGTTGCCAAATTACTCTTGAGGTGGAATGCTTACACTTTCATTTATAGAATAAATTGTATATCTAATCTATGACATTCATCATTTTCTGCTTTGACTACTGGGGTATCTAATCCTGTTCGCGACACAAAGCCTTCGTCCCTCAACGTCAGTTATCACATAAGGGGATGCTTTCACCTATACCTGTGCCATAGTTTCTCATACGAAAAGAGGTATAACAAAATTTCATCTCTACACCTGCAGTACTTTAATACCCCCTCATAAGTAACTCTAGCGAATTAGTCCCTACTATGGCTTTATTCGCTGTCTAGGTACCCTTTAAACCAATTAAAGATGAATAACACTAGTCTTTTACGTATTACCGCGACTGCTGGCACGTAATTTGGTCAAGACTTAGGTAAGCAATGTCATTATCAAAAATCTACCTAGAATTTTATTTGATATAATCAATTTTGCATCAACTGTTTGTTGGTGCAATCAGCTATTGCTATACATTCTTCCAAATTGCTGGTTCAGCCGTTAGGCTATTGACCAATATTCCTCACTGCTGTGATAATAATCGTGGGATTTGTCCAGTCCCACTGTGATCGATCAACCTTTCAGTTTCGACTACGTGTATAAGGCTAGTTAAACCACTACTTTAACTACTACAACTACACGAGATACATGCTTCTAAGAGCGAAACCTTAGTTTCTTTATTATTATAAGGGATCTTTCTCCTTACTCCAAGGCAGTCACGTTATCTTATACTCACCTGTACACCACTGCTTCGCTCTTTTTTTTTATGAGCGAAGTCGTACGATTAGCATGTGTCAAGCATTTGGACAGCGTTCACTCAGAGCCATCATCAAACTCAACTTATTTTTGTTTATGTAAATGTTAATGCTTTTATTACATATGCATATTTTACATTATAATTTTATAAATTATATTATCTCGTTTGTGTGATATATAATAATGTTTTACATACCACCATTACAGTATTTTAACAATTAAATAGTAAATTTTAATATATATAACAAACATAATATTTTATGATTATTTTACCGTTATACTTATACTTTTCAATTGTTGTTTTTTATATTTATCTAGTTAAGCATAAAAAAGAATAAATTCTGTTTGTTAAATTATCAAAAAATAAATGATAACTTAACTTTTACGCATAATTACGGATACAAGTAAGCCGGTTCCTGTTGTTGTTCATTACTCTAAAAAAAGGCTAAATTTGGGATTGATATTTCAACTATTATTATACTAAACTAAGAGAAATCATATATAAAAAGTATATAATATATTTACTGTTAAAAACCAAAAATTATATCTTTGCATCTTTTTTATGCATAAATCTAATTAGCTTTGGACTTCCCTATGCTACTAACCCTAAGATAGCATCAAACAATATGTATCACAATAAAATATTTGTTTATTTTTTTATAACAAAGCTAAAAAAACCATAAAACCTTGTTTAATTGCACAAGACAGTATGGACAAATAGTTAAACAATGTATGTATATATGCTTTAAATGTTAAGTATGCGTTACTCCGTATATGCTTCAAAAACTAGGTTTAGTTTGATAAGAAAGCAGAAACATATATATCAGTACCTTTAATTATAGTTTTGTTAAAAATATACGAGCTGTAAATAAACGTGTGAATCTCGGTAAAATATATTTTGAAAACGTATAGATCATTAATGTAAGTAAGACGAAGGCAAATATAATTTGATTTAAGAAATAGAAAGGTACCAACTGTGGCATAAGATAGATAAAAATTATAAGTTGGTGCTATCATTACTGATTTCTGCATCATAATCTAATTAAAGATAGAGTTAACTAAAGCAATAGAGTATATTAGATTTATATATTTTAAGGCTGATTTTTTATAAAAAAAATAACCACGCTATAAGTATAAACAATCAGCAATAAGTTAGACATAACGTAAATAAAGCACTGTTTGGAACAGTGTTATAAACTTCTTCCTTATTATTGCCTGAATTATACCCAATAATATAATACGGAATATTAAATTATAATTTTGCAACCGTAATAAAACAAGTTAACATAGCTTGACATTTTATTAGTATAGTGTAATAAGTTACGGTTACTAGCATGTTTAACTTATAAGTATTAATTTATTATCTGCCAATAAGTTATATATAAGTAACTTTTGAGAAAAGATGAAATATTTCATATCTTTGTCCTTAACTAATGTAAGTCCAAAGCATCTTTAATATATGAGGATGTTAATACTACAAACACTTGTGCTTGTATAAAAGCTATTCCCAGCTCCAACCCTGAAAATGCTATAATGAACGCTAAAGGTATTAAACCTACAAAAAAATAAACAAAGCCTGAATTCATAATATTATATGCAAACCCACTTAATATGTTGAGCAGCATATGCCCGCTTAAAATATTAGCTGCTAATCTTAAACCCAGCGATACGTTTCTGGCTAAATACGAAATAAATTCTATTAATACTAATAAAGGTAAAAGACCCAAAGGACAACCTGCAGGTACAAATAAAGAAAATAATTTTAAGCCATGTTTTCTAAAACCTAATATAGTTGCTCCTAACACTACTGTAAAACTAATAAAAAATGTTAAAATAAAGTGAGAGGTCGATGCAAAACTATACGGAACCATACCTACTAGGTTGTTTATTAGTATAAATATGAATAATGTGTATATAAAAGGGAAGTAAATCTGTCCTTTCTTGGAATTTATTTGGTTTATAACTATGCTATTAATAGTAGCATATATTGACTCTTGACTTATTGATCAATGATTTGCTATTATTTTATCTTTATTAGTAGCTATGAAACTAAAAGCCACAGCTATATATGTAGCAGTTGTTAAATAAAGTCCTATATTGGTTACAAATATCCGTAAATAACCTAAAACAGGAGCATTTAAACCTATAAGATCTCTAATTTCAAACTGGTCAAGTGGACTGTTAGCTGTATGGGGCATTTCTTTTCTTATATAAAACATTATATTGTTGTATTTTTCTAAATCAGTTAAACCTTTTATTTCTGATATTGCACCCTCTTCTTGAATAATGTTACTAATAGTAAAAAAATAGTAGCTAAGCGATAACCAAACTTCACCAATAATAGGTCATATAGAAAATAATACTTTAAATAATACAAACACAGCTAAAGTAATTAAATACTTTTGCATGTATAGTAAAATGAATCTAGGTAACAATCGCATTTTGCTAAAATAAGTCATATAAATCTTAAAATGTAAAAAATACTAGAAGATCAGGCTTTATGTATAAAAACTGCTCTATTGCTCCACTGTGTAGTTGTTTTGCTGCCTTGGTATTAGCTTACCTATTCATGTACGTAAGTGCCAAATCAGGCCTCTGTATTAATAGCTAGGCTTGTATGTCTGGGATAGTGGCAAGGCATATGTAAGTTGGTGGCAAGGCATTTAGGCTCAATGTAATTTTTATAACTATACATTTATAAGCTGGTGGCACTAATAATTAATAATACCTCTTAATTATTAATACAGAGTATCTTAATTATTAATACATAGGTATCTCACAATTAATAGCATAAAGTCCTAAACTATTTAGATTTATGCATAAAAATATGCAAAGATAAAATTTTTGGTCCCTTAAAGTAAATAAACTATTAATTTGCCTTTTGTATCTTAACTTTACAAATAGGGTTATTGCTAAATAATATTATTAAATCAAGGAGACAAAATATATGGCTCTTACCGTTGAATACACGAAATTAGAAGGCAATACCTTGTCAATATTGTGTTTATAAATGAAAATAGAAAAAAAGATAGCCCAGTGCAAGTATCGCACTTACTTCTACCGATTACAAAACGGTTGCATTACTTTTATGCTAACCGGGCTTTTTATCAGTGTATAGAAAAAGCAAAAAAATTAAAATTTAAGAGTTTCTAGATGACTCGGCCTTATTTTATAGGTCATGGTCAACTAGGTTTTTGTTATGCTCATATTTATGCTGTTCATGCTGTTTATTTGAAAGATGTGTTTGCAGTTTATTTGGAAAATGTATATGCAGTTCATTTAGAGGATGAATTTGCTGTTACGCACCCATTTGATTGATGGCTTGGCTATTGCATACCATGGACTTGGGTTTATAGATCATAGGTTGGGTATTACAAATCATGGACCTGTATATCCATCTCGACCTGTTCCACTTATAGATAAATTTCCACTCTGCTACCCTTCGAACCATTGATCTGCTAAGCCTGCTCATGCTTTTGTTGCTCATACTGTTCCGCCGTCTCGTCCGGCTTGTATTGCTACAGGCTTTGTCAATCAAATTGTGGCAATACAGACCCATGTTTGCTTGGGAATTGTAACCCAAATTGACATGGTCATGTTATGCCCCTATAGCTAAGGACCCCTGCCCGGCCAGAGATTGGTCACACATAACTATACAGTGCCCTACAATCATTAGTACGTAATCTTACAGGTAGTATCGGAAATATTGGCTTGTATATCTTCTGGTGTTACATACTATTTCTATTTTATGCGCTTACTTTAGGTTATTTTATTAACAGCATAAATAAATTTTATGCTACATACAATAATAAAAATGCCATCATAAGAGCAAATAATCCTGTAGCTTCTGCAAAGGCAAAACCTAATATAGCATAAGCAAACAACTGTCCTCTCAAGGCGGGGTTTCTAGCGACACCCAATATTAATGCTCCAAAAACTACACCTATACCAACACCGGCACCAATTAAACCTGTTGTAGCCATACCTGTACCTAAAATTTTTGCCGCTTGTATCATTTTCAAATTACCCAATGTATTAATAGTATTAAAAAATATAGCCAAATAACTAATTAAAAGGGTTAAATCCCTATAAATGAAAATGCATATTTAACGATTAAAATTGTTAAAACTAACAATTAAGTTAAGCCAATAAACAGTAATAATAACTGTATAATATGATACCAATTAGGATTTAATACATGTATTTCCATACCTATATGATTTAATGCTTTTACAATTAGATACTAAACATATCTTGCTGAGTATTAACACTAAAGTATACCTAGATATATATCAATAAGAAGCATATGCATATCTAGAAACACAAGGTACTACGCCCCTTGCCCGCGTAATACAATGACAACAGCCACATATTTTGTCTCCTTATCTTAATCGTTAGTAGCTATGATTAATTATTAATAATGTATATGTTGTTATACACAATCTACAGTATATTGAAAATCAAAATCAATTTTGCGTTTTATAAACCAAAAGATGCAAATCTACGTAGTACTGATAAAAACAAGTGTTTATGCCTTACTAAGGACTATTTATTAAAAAAATAAAAATTCCATCATTAAAAAGGTTTTGCTTTATATTAATTACTATATTTATAATTATACCCTAATTTTTTTATTTACCTAAGCATTTACATCTTTTTAAGAAATGTTAAGTTTTTTGCATGCAAAGCAATAAGTTAAGCATGCCTTATTATGAAATTACCCATTATAACTTTTATCACGTTTGTGTGATATATAATGTTTTACATAGCACCATTACAGTATTTTAACAATTATATTGAATGTTACACATTCCTTTCTTATTTCTCTTCTTAGGGAGCATTAGACACACTAGGAGTGTGTAACATCAAGTGTGTAACATCAAGTGTGTAACATCAAAAAAGTGCGAATGCTTAGGTAAATAAGTAAATCATTAAATTTGGGAAAAAAGGGCATTAGCTTATATCCGTATAATAATGTAGATATATGTTTTATATAAAAAGATAGGATTAAAAACAAAAGAATTTTTTATCTAGATTATAATATCTGTATGTGTTTAATATATAGTTTTAGCCGACGCTCTAGTTTCAATTTAGTATATAGCTTTTGCAAACATACTAATAAAGTTTTGGTAAAAAGGTAAGTTTAATTATTAATTATCATATAGATGAAAATTAAAGTAAATTCTTATCTAAGATTCGAATTTAGATCCAGATATTAGGAATATTCTGCTCTAGCGTTGAACTAATAAATATATGAAAATTTTTATTTATTTATAGATAAAACGTTAATAGTGCAAACAAATATAAATTAGCTTTTAGATAATTTATTAGAGATATGGAGGAATCGAACCTCTTATATATGATCTGCAATCAAACCGCACTACCCTGTACAACATATCCCTTATTTTAATGTATATATGTCTGATCTTAAAGTATAATCGGTTTTAATCTGTAAATTTTAATTGTTATATGTACCCAACTACTGATATGCCAAAATGTGATGGCATAACTTCGTGAGTATCCACATTAAGGCAAGCTAGTTATAGTAAATAAAGCAAAATTTATTGCATTTTAAAATAGTACAAAACAAGTAAAATATAATTACTAGTAAGTTACTAAAAATTTAAAATAGAAAAATTCTATTGGTGGTATATAAATTAGCAAATAGCTAAAAAAGTGAATTCTTATCTAAGACTCGAACTTAGATACAAATATTAGAAGTATTCTGCTCTACCATTGAGCTAATAAGAATAATATTAATAGTTATTGTGTATATAAGTAATTGTGTATATAAGTAATTGTGTATATAAGTAATTATGTATATAGGTAAATTAAGTAGTGGTATGCGATCTAATTGTTTAGCTAACACAAATCACTAATACTTTTTGCCTACGGAGCATTAGTAGTGATGTAACAGCAAAACTTAGTGAGGATGCGCACCTATTAATTTTTTTAACACAACACGATATTTTGTTAGGGTTTGTCTTTTTAATTTAAAAAAGACAATGAATGTAGCGGGTGCTTCGAATATAAGGTTGCAGCAAATATAGCGCATGCAGCGTATGTAGCACATGCAGAATATGCTGTACATGCAGTAAATGGAGCGCATATAGGAAAAACAAAATAAAATTTGCAACTTATCATCCATATGTTTATTGTTCTCGTAATCATGATACAAATTTTTCTATGGAAACCGACTCTATAACAACAGGCATAGAACTATGTAGTATACCACAAATTTCCGAGCATTGTCCATAAAAAGTTCCTTCTCTACTGATAATAACAGATGTTTGGTTTAATCGCCCAGGATAAGCATCACATTTTAGACCTAATGCAGGACAAGCTAAAGAATGTATAACATCAGCCCCTGTTATAATGATCCTTATATGAGTATGTTCTGGTAAAATAAGTCTGTTATCTACCTCCAACATCCTAAGCGTACCATCCTCTAAATCAGATTCTGGTATTAAGTATGAATCGAACTCAATAAACTCATCATCACTGTTTAAAAAGTCAGGATACTGATAACTTCAATATCATTGATGTCCTTCCGCTAATATAGCCATAGCTGGGTCAATTACTTCATCCATTAAATATAATAACTTAAAGGACGGGAAAGCGATTAAAATTAATACTAAAGCAGGACTAATAGTTCAGATCAATTCAATCAATGTACCATGAGTTGAAAATTTATATGAAATAGGTGATTCTGTATTAGTAAATTTTTTAACTATGATCAATAATAATCACCCTACTCCAAATAAAATTATCACTAGATAAAACAGTATATTATTATGTAATTCTACTAAACCTTCCATTTGCGGTGATGCACTATCTTGAAAATATATACCTCAGGGTCTAGGTGTATCACTTCGCACAGGATTAAAAGTAGAAGCCGCATATCTAGTATGAGAGCCCTCCTGAATAACACGCTCATTGATTAAACCTTTATCCTCTGCAATATTACCTTGACCTGTTGTAATCAAAGATTTTGGGTTTGAAGCAATAATTCCCTCCATATTCTGTTTGTAAACAGGATTAACTTCACCACCTGTTATCGTCTTTGTAAAACGTAATCTTTTAAGAAATCACCCGGAATTAGGATCTATAACCTCACGATCATAATTTGGATGCTCAACAGTTACAAGTTGCTTAGTGCCTTTTGGAGGTATATCTCCGTGCACATTGGCTTTACCTGAATACAGGCCAGCTGGTTTTTCAGGATCAGATGGGCAGATAACGGTTGTTCCATCCTTACTAATACGACTATTCCTAGGGATTGCATCTGGACCTAAATGAGGCACTCCATCGCCAAAGACACGGTCAGCGATACCACTATAAGCAATAGGACTAGATTGAACCATATTTAAACCATGTCATAACTGTGTTCTATCATCTGATTCCAAAGATTCATCTGATTCCATATATAGTTCAGTCAATGTATTTTCAACTAAACTAATTAATGGTACTATAATTAAAAAATATGCAAAGTAAACAACTGTAGATATTTGTCCAAATTCTATAAATGGGGATTCCACATGTTTAGCACCTAGTTCCATCAAAATTAAAAAATTAGCTACAAATAAAAAAAAAGCTATTTTACTTAAAGGTTTAAATTGTATACCTCTAGATCTAGAAAGATCAGTGAAGGGCATAATTAATAATATTAATATAGCAGAAAACATAGCAATTACACCTAACAGTTTATTAGGTATAGATCTAAGTATAGCATAAAATGGTAAAAGATATCACTCAGGTACTATAGCAGAAGGAGTTTGCATTGCATTAGCCATCACATAATTTTCACTGTCTCCTAATTTATTAGGCATAAAAAATACAAATATAGATAATACTAATATAAAGAGAAATATAGTAATTAAATCTTTAAAAACAAAATAAGGGGCGAATGCTAATCTATCGTAATTAGCTGTAATACCTAAAGGGTTACCTGAACCTGCTTTCTCATGCAGTACTATCATATGCATTAAAACTAAAGCAGCTAATATAAAAGGTAAAACAAAATGTAAGGCAAAAAATCTATTTAATGTAGCGTTATTTACACTGAAACCACCTCAGATAAACTCAACTATATCTTGTCCAACTCATGGTATGGCGCTCATAAGACTAGTTATAACTGTTGCGCCTCATAAACTCATTTGACCATAGGGTAAAACATAACCCAGAAAAGCTGTAGCCATCATTAAAATAAATATAACTGTACCTATAGTTCAAACTAATGTTCTAGGAGCTTTATATGATCCATAGTATAATCCTCTTCCTATGTGAAAATAAACTGTAAAGAAGAATGCAGAAGCTGTGTTTGAATGTAAATATCGTATCAATCATCCATTGTTAACATCACGCATAATATGTTCTACTGAATCAAATGCTTCTAAAACATTAGAATTGTAATGCATTGCTAATGTTACTCCTGTAATTATTTGTATTATTAAACAAAAGGCTAATAAAGAACCAAAGTTTCATAAAAAACTTAAATTAGATGGTTGCGATGAATCTATTAGATATGAATTGACCAATTTTAATAATGGATGACTCTTGAATATTCTCATTTTCATATATATTTATATTATAACTTTATTTATAAAAATTAATGTGCCTACAAAACAAATAAGCTTATTGTAGGTTTTGTGATTTCTTGCGAATTGTATATTAAAACGCAATCTGTCTTGTTATTTCTTGGGAACTGTATATTAAAATGCAATACATCTTATGATTTATTGCGTGTTGTATATTAAAACGAAATCTGTTTTATAAATATAATAGTAAATATTTTCATATCTATATGCTTGCAATGTGATTGCATAATTCTGTATGCATCCACAAACATTTTTCTTTTTTTTTATTTATTTTTTTGCTATTTAACTTCTGATCTATCCATCATACTTACAAAGTTATGCAATAAAAAATAAATAAACCGAGGGTTATATATAATATACTTAACCGTATTTAAATCAGTTTTTGTTTTATGTGAATTGTTTATGTCACATTTCCGGCTTTTACAAGACGGCTCAGACTATTTCATCATCTTTAATTACTTTCTATATTTAACGCAAGGCAAGATATGTACAAAGGGCACAATTGTAATTGTAGACTCACATGTAAAGATTACTCTTATTTCTCATAACTTAAAAAGAAAAATAAAAGTAATATAATCAAGTATTAGTAAATACGAAAAACATATCGTAGTAAGACATCAATCAATGTATTGTTAGGTATAAAGATATGTACATATAAACAGAATAAACATAAACAACATCTGGTTGTAAATAAAGTAAATATAAAAAATATATGTTGATATTAAATATAAACATAAACGTCTAGATAAAATACTACTGATCCATACTTTCATACCATAAGATCCAATACGTATGTAAGATGCAGATTTGGTATGCTGCAGGTTAGATTTTGCAAAACCTCTTAAAATAACTGAAGATAAGCCTTTGTAAGAAGAATCCATATCTTTTATATTACCGATATATCTAAGTTTAAAAACAGATTTAGCAGCAGTGTTACGTTTAGTCAATCTTCCTGCTGCCTCAATTCTTATACCACTTACGTCCACGTTTTTTATATTTTTAAACACCTTTTTTTGTCTATCATGTGTATAATCAGAAGATATTAAGTTTAACGGTGTGGGTGCACATATTGCTTGTTTTTGATTTTCAATAAATACACCGTTGCAGGTTTTGCGTATGTTGTGTTCATGTTTATACGTTTTATAATTTTTAAATGTATCCAAACTTCGGCTGGTATATACTGCTGATAATAGTGAATCTACTCCATCGTTATCTTTTAACATTGGTTGTACATGTAATAAGTCATTATAACTATTAATCTTTAAGCTTTGCTTGTTATTGATGGTATTTACTCTCGAAGTTTGACTGTTATCACTGAAGGGTAGTTGTAAAATTTTATTGTTATTACTTATTTTTGGGTTTAAGTCCTCAACTTTAGTAAAGCTGTCTGCTTTTAAGTTTTGTAACCTCTTTTCGCGAGTATATATGTCATTATATACGGCTAGTTTATCCATATCTGGTACCGTAAATAACGACAAAGATTTATCTAATACCTTAATTATATTATTTTTTCTATTTTTTAATTTTGTCAGCAATGTTTCTGAAAAAATATAACTATTAAGATATATATATTTAAGGTCAACAATATTAAATTGAATATTTTTATTATAAATTTTTTTTACCAGGTCTACCAAGGGCATAATATACCTTTGGTCAAATTTAGACTTGTTAAAGTATATTAACTGTTTAATATAAACAGATAGTATTTCTTCGCGTAAACATTTAGCAGCGTAATTATTGTAAAAAGAATAAAATTTCTCATTAGATATAGACTTACCATATGATATATTAGCACTTATATCTTTGCATGTAAAATTACTGGCAGCTTTAGCTTGTGCAACAGCGTCCATATTTATTGATGTATTATTTATTTGCTGGTTTATTTTGGAGTTAAGAACCAAAATATTTAAACCTTTATTTTTAACTGTTTTTAATTTAATGTTAGAAGCTCAGTCTCCCGTGTTAGACTTTAAAATTTCTTCTTTTAAATAATTAGGTAAAAAAGTATCCATTACATCTAAAGAAGCAATCCTTTTTAATTTGTTAAGATAATATATTTTTTGTCTATTGTAAATATATAAAGTAATAATTATTTGGTCATTTGTGTGTTTTAGTTGCGGTTTGCTAGTTAATATCTTGTTAATAGACAGTCTTCTAGCTTTAATACGTAAACGACGAGATTTAATATTTTTTTCTAACTTGCGGCTGTAAAAATTAAAATAGCTTTTTACTATTCTAAGTAGGATCTTATTAAGAGTAGGTAAAATTTTAAGCAGATTCATATTAAATGTGTAGATACTATTGTACCATTCATTACTCAATGGAGAAAAATGTCGCGGTTTACCTATGTAGTTATTCGCCTTCATTTCTATTAACCTTTTTGATAATTTATATTTTTTTGATGCTTGCTTGTGTAACTTATCGCGTGCGTCAGTAGTATACTGTACTTTATTTATTAATGGACGCTTATTTTTATTTCTTTCACTCTCGAGCTTGTGAAACAATAACAATCCTTTTGCTACTGACTGCTTCGTAACATAACGCAGATTACCATTAAAATCCTTATAATTATGAATGTTGTTATTGTTACAAATTTTTTTTGAATAATTATTGTTGTTTATCATATTTTCAAAAAATTATAATTATTTTTTATTTAAATTATATAATGGCACGTATACTAATATATAAAATAGCTAATATATAATATTAAAAAGGACATGAATAGCTGAATAGCTTTACTTTTGTGTAGCTTTATTTTTATATAGCTCTACTTGTATATTATATACTGCCCTTAAAACTAACCTTTAAGTTTTTATTATAACTATTACATAACATGCATAACTTATATTATGCATGCTAGTATTGAAACATCAATACCAACACATATGGTAAAAATTATTACATTTGTAATAATTACTAATTAAACTAATAAAAAGTAAAAATATGATATTTCAAAAAATATAGAAAGTTTTTAAAGATGCCAAGCATAGTTGGAAGGTTATAGTTAGCAATACTCACCTTCTAGTCGTTGAACGTTTTCACTATTTATATGATCTCTATGCAATAAACATATATAAAGCTCTAATGAATTTCGCTTCAAATACACTTATAAATAACAAGTGTTCTTTGAAATTTGCTCAGTGTTTGCCAATGATTATTTAAACATTGGAGGACTACAGTCAATCCGTTATTTTTATCTTTTGTGTTGCCTTGCAGAGCAATTAGCATGCTTTATTTAAGGCTTAGTATATTTGATGCAAAGTATGGGGAGTATGAGCAACCCGCTATAAGTTGATAATAGTTAACTTCTGATGCTACTAGCGTGTTTTACATGTATTGTTCCATTATTTTATTTTGATATATAATATTCCCTCCCGGACTATTAGACATTCATGAAATAGAATAGATAAAAAAAAATGTATAACATCGGGAGTGCTAAGTAGCTAATAATAGAAGTATCGAAAAAAAGAAATAAAGCAACTAAGCGTACATAGTGATGTAATTACAGAACTTCGTAAACATCCATACCACACAGCTAAAGATAATATGCATTAATATTTAACACACATTACAGTATATTATTTATTGTAAAAAGTAAATAATATTCACGTTAACTCTTGATAAGTGCTACGTAAAACACAATATATATAGTATTTATAATACACTACCTTATACTATAAGCTATTGTATAAAACTTATATGGTAAATCATGCCATCATAAATATATTATATAATAGAAAATATTTATATAGCAAGTATTGTATATGCAGCTTTGGATAGTTTACTAAGCAGCAACATGCAGAATTACTTTAAAGAGATTAACATCGTAAATATGCTTAATAAACTAGAAATATAAGAAGCTAAGTATACCTATATTCGTAAATAAATGATGTTTTATGTTAATTTTTGTTGTCATGCTTCAATGACCTGATTGAATAAATACGTAAATAAGCAGAATGAGCCATGACATAAATTAAGTTTACACAGCAAAGCTTAAAAAGATAAGAGAAGACAAGACTAAATTTTGCATTTGCGACATAAAATATCAGCTGCAACCACATTTAAGTTTAGGATAGCGCTTAAAGAGATTAACGTTGCTTTTTACAATAAAAATATAATGGATTTTCTTCATATAAGTAATATTTATGTGTTTATATAGTAAACCATGCAATATATAAGCCATATAGTTAATAAATCTATAATTAATCGTTATATAATATTACACGCTATTTAATTAAATTTAATTTAATTAAAATAAAAGAAACCAAGAAATATATAACAAGGATATTACGAGACATCAGTAAATAGGAGCGCGGGGCAACTAAACACTAGAAAAAAGTAACACGTGATATTAGAAAAATTGTGTAACACCAGGAGTGTGAGACATCAGTAAAAATCACAAAGTAGCGAGGCATGAGGTAATAGGTGTGTGTAACACCAGGAGTATGAAGCATCAGTAAATAAAATCTTTACCATTAATAACTTAAGTACTAATGTATAATATCTATATAAACACACTATTTACTTATAGTATACAAGTATATTTTATATAACTATAAGTATCTACTAAGTAAAAACATATAAGTATATAAGCAAAAACATATAAGTATATAAACAAAAATATATGTTAAATAATAATACATATAAATTAAAACTAAAAACTGACTTAGGTTTGAAACATGCAGGGAGAGTAGATTAAAGTTGTTACAGAATAATGTAAACCATCTAATACGGGTGCGGGATATATACCTAAAACTAATGTAAATAAAACCAATGTTAATAAAATATAGAATTCACGTTTATTAAGATCAGGAACATTTACCTTGAAAAATTTAGAATATGATCCAGCAAAAGCTATTCTATTGAACATGTAAATGGTATAAGCAGCAGAAAATATAATAGATGAACTAGCTAAAACTCCCAATATTGTAGACTTTTGAAACGCTCCATATAATGATAAAAATTCACCTACAAAATTTAAGGTAAGAGGAACACCACAGTTACCCAAACATAGTATGAACAAAATAATAGAAAACAGGGGCATTAATTGGGCCATACCTCTATAATAAGTTATCAGTCTAGTAGAAGATCTATCATATAGAACACCTCCTACACAAATAAATAGGCCAGAAGACACAAAGCCATGAGCTAAACCCAGTGTTATTCCTCCTTCTATACCTTGTATTGTATTACTAAAAACACCTATGAGGTAAACTGCTGCATGTGATACGGATGAATACGCTATAAGCTCTTTTACATCTATCGTTCTTAATGTACTTATACTAGCATATATAATAGTAATAACACCAATTAAATATATGATATAAGTGTAATTTAAACAAGCTTTTGGTAATAAAGGTAACATTAATCTAAGTATACCATATAAGCTTAGTTTAAGAACTATTCCTGCTAATATTATACTACCACTTAATGGTGATTCAACATGAGCTTTTAACAGTCAAGTATTTAAAATAATTACTGGTGTTTTAACTGCAAAAGCTATAAAAATACCACAAAATAAGAAAAATTGAGTATAATAGTTTAAATTAGTTTTATATAAAGCATCAAAATCAGTGGTTCCTATTATGGAAGACATTGTAACTATAGATAATAATAAAAATAAAGAACCCAAAAGCGTATATAAAAATAAGTAAAAACTAGCTCTTACCCTGTTGCTTGAACCAAAAGACCCTATCAATATGAACAAAGGAGGTAATATACTTTCAAAAAAAATGTAAAACAATAAAATATCTAGTACTAAAAACACGCACAATAGTAGTGTTTCCAACAACAATATTGTTATAAGAAACGATCTCAAGTTGTGGGATATAGATGTTCAATTCGATAACAATGCAATAGGCATTATTATTGTTGTTAACAAGACAAAATATATAGATAAACCATCTACACCTAAATAAAAACTAAAGGTATTTACTTCATGATATTCTTGTACAAATTGAAATTGATTGTTAGTGAAATCAAAAAATGCAAATAACACTAAAGATACAAATAAAGCTAATATTGATGTTTTCAATGCTGTAGATTTAAGGGAGATGTTCGTCCATGTAGTTATGTATTCAACCATTGGCACATTAGGCTTTAACGTTTGTGGCTTGTTGACTGTTTTTACTTCTGAAAGTTTTGTCTGTGTTAGCGGTAGGGATTGATGGTCTAAGCCACTATTATAATTCACATCTGCATTCACACCAGCAAATGCAAGATAAGAATCCCCAGATTTAAGCACTGCTTCCTTCACATTTGGATCTTCGTCCCTATCGCCAATAACAGCTTTAATATCTTCTTTATCGATATGATCACTAATAGCCTCAGGTTTCACATTGTGCATTAACGTGGTAATAATCAGCACTCCTAGCAAAGGTATTAATAGTATTAGTATAATTATCACGGTACATACATCATATAAAAAATTTACCTCGTAATACTTTTATTACCTATATTGTTAACTATTTACATAGATATTAATAATTATACTGGGGTGTATCGACGGTGTAATCATCAAACCATATGCTAGCAAAATAAAGTTTGCGATAAAAGTGTACGTAATTTCAATATCAAACTGTGAGATTTCTATTTTTGTAAGGTTACCCAGTTATACATACTTATTGGTTGCATGCAAACATGCAGTAAGATTCTATATGTTTTAGCTTGTGTGTGTCTTATTTATTAACTAGATTGATAAAAGATATATGCGTATTTTTTGCTACGTATATGTTAACTTTTGTTACACATCTAAAAAATACTTACTTTATATTTATTTTTTTTTACCTGTTATAATACCTATTTTAATTTTATGATTCATTAAAAATAATCCCTTCCAATTAAACTTGACAAGGTTTAGTTGATTTTTTCATACTAAAAAGGAAAATTAACGTAGTATTATACTACGTAAGTATAAAAAAAGGATCAAAATTAAAGGCGGTTGAGTATAAGCAGTAGTTTGATGCATGTGTCAAACATTATATAGTTTATAATAAATGCACATTACTAGGTATTAAATCAAAGCTAATAAGAATGCAAGGGAATAAAAAAATAAAAGCCAGTACAAGGGGTAAAAGTATTGTTCAACAAAATGACATCAATTGGTCATAACGTATTCTAGGAAATGAGGCTCTAGCCCATATAAAAATAAATATCATTATACAGGATTTTAACCCTAATGTAAGCCCGTACACCATTCCTTCTATTATAGGATGAGACAATAGAGTTTCATAATCTGAGTTTATAATATTAACATATAAATAGGGATCAATTTCTTTAAATAAATATATGAGGGGTATGAAATTAACTATGTAGCCTCCTAAAAAAAGTATAGTTGTCAGTATACAAATAAGAACAATACTAGCATACTCAGCTAGAAAGAAAAAAACAAAAATAACTGCAGCATGTTCTGTCATAAAACCGCTAACTAACTCTGATTCAGCCTCGGCTAAATCGAAAGGAGCTCTATTTGTTTCTGCTATGGACCCAATAAAAAATATGACAAATATAGGTAATAGCGGTACGATGTATCATACTGCTTTTTGAGATTCTATATTAACAGTTAAACTTAAACTACCTGATAACAATATTACAAGTAAAATAGCTGAACTTAAAATTAACTCATAACTAATCAATTGAGCTGTACTTCTTAATGATCCTAGGAATGCATATTTAGAATTAGCGGATCAACCTGCTAATAATATACCATACGTAGATAAAGAAGAAACAGCTAACATATAAAGTATACCCAAATTAAAATCCGATATAGCCAACCCGGGTCCATAAGGTACAACAGAAAATCCTAACAAAGAAAATATTAACGTTATTATAGGTCCAAGAAAAAATAAAACTAAATTAGCTTGCGTAGGGGAAACGTATTCTTTAAGTAAAAGCTTTAAAGCGTCTGCAAATGCTTGTAAAAGACCATAGTATCCCACTATATTGGGGCCTAATCTTCTTTGCATACTTGCCATAGTTTTTCTTTCAGCAACCGTAACAAATGCTACAGTTAATAAAACGGGTACAGTTACTATTAAAACCTCTAGAATAGAAATCAGTAAGGGTAAATATAACATAATGTAAAATAAAGTGTATAATCTTTTATTGGTTGGTTTGCATAACTTCGTAAGTATGCTTTACTTGGTAATGTTGTCTATATGGTAATACTAAGTACCTGCATAGCTTCTGACCTGCTAAGTGAAATTAAGCTATATAGTGTGGTGCTCACAAAGTTATGCAATCACAATATTATGTAGTGCAGGTTTAAAGGTTAACAGCAGTTTTACGTAATCAGTACAATGTATCAGCTAGAAACTAGAAATAATAAGCCATTGTACTTTTTATTATTGCTTACATAATATAAGCTTACTTTCACAAACAGTATGCAGAAAAAAGTATATGCCTTATTAAAAAATTAGGTTAATAATAAAACGAATTTTTGTATTAGTTTTAATAAATAGCCGGCTATGTATTTTTAGCCGGCTTAGGTATTATGCTTACTTTATATAAGCAAACTATCAAACATCAACTACATTTGTGGCATATGTATACATTTAATAGAAATCTATAACATAGAAAATGTACAAATTATTAATTATTATTATATAAACGTAAAAGGGACTAGATTCTTATTTAATATTCCAACACATGATGCATAACTACGTAAGCACGCCAAAATTTAATAATATTTTGCTCTACCTGGGAGACTCAGGAAAGGTATAAATATTTATATAAATGCGTAAATCAAAATAAGGTAATACATGTAAATTATACGCATAAAAAAGAGTAAAAATTTAAATTTTTACTTATATAGCTAGCTGTATCCAGCCTTATATGGCTTAATGTTTTTACATTTAGATGTTAAAGATATATAGCTAGGTGTTAACATTAAGGTATACCTAGCTATATACTAATAATAAGCATATGAAGATACATATACACAAGGTATTACGCCCCATGCCCGCGCAATACAGTGACAACAACCAGATATTTTGCCTCCTTGCTTTTTATAATCTTATATGGCAACAACCCGATCTGTAAGGCTAAGGTACAAAGGCTAGTTAAATAAATAGGAATAAAATATACACCTTGCATTATAATCACGTTTTACTAGTATACACCATGCATGCTTAATCAACATCATTATCATGGTTTACATCATTATCGTGGTTTACAGGTCACTTAACACTTTAGAGATCTGTAAAGTGTTTATGGAGCGTTTCTAAGGAAATCTCTAAACTCTCTATTGTTACCTTGATTTCACCATTTAATCTTGGCAGAGTTCGTTGGAGCAATCCTATTATAAACCGTAGGGTGATGAATCCGTAGATAGTTCACTATATAGTTTTCCTGCTGAGGTGTAAAAACATCGCCACTCAAGTTAGTTTGACCTGCTTGAGCTTGTGAATCTAAAACTCTAGCTATATTACCCATTAGTGGTTGATAAGTAGCACCAGGTGTATGATGATAATTTTGGTTTAGAGGGTCACTCACTTGTATTGGTCCATTTATTTTACCTGCTTTTAAATTACCGTTAAGACCTGTATGGGGACCAGGAACAGGAGGTGCTGGTGGATTTGCACCTGCACCACCTGTAGGTACAGGTGCAGGTAGTACATTCCCACCACCCGTAAAAGGATTACCTCCAGCTGGGGGACGATTAGAGGCCATCATAGTTATAGTTTCATAAGGTTTAAATAACTCGGTCATTATTTCACCTATTAAACGTGTATATATGCTCAGTCCAGTATAATAAATAATAGAAGATTTATGGAAGATGTCTGTAAAAACATCCACATGGAAATAATTTAAAATAATATACCGACTAATAAAACCTGTAAGGAATACTATTATAAAACTAAATATGAATTTTTTTGTACAAACATTAAGCCATATTTGTTTTATAAAAGCTCATAATCTATCAAGTCTACGTGGAGGCAATCCACTTTGTACAGGCAGACTTACGAAAGCATGAGGTTTAGGTGGGCTACTTAATGCTCATTCTAAGGAATCAAATGATCTAATGCTAATAGCTTGTAATGCATCGGTATAATAGCTAGGCATATGTCAAACATAACCTGATACAGGTTTACCGTTTGTCAATTGTATATATAATATGTGTAAGAAAAATAAAGTTGCTATCACACTTATTATAGAACCAAAACTAGATATCATGTTTCAACCTGCGAAAGCATCAGCATAATCACTGATTCTTCTAGGCATACCCTGCAAACCTAGAAAGTGTTGAGGGAAAAACGTAACATTAACCCCTATGAATAAGATTCAGAAATGTACTTTTCCCCATGATCTGTTATAGTCAACACCTAGTATCTTGGGTATTCAAAAATATCAGGCACTATATAGTGCAAAAACAGCACCCATTGATAATACGTAGTGGAAATGCTCTTGGTAATATTTTCATTTACATACTTAATCTATTTAATTTTCTTGTTCAGCTAAAGCATTTAAAATTTTTTTTGTTATGGAAAATTCTCCATAATTTTTCGAATAAAGACCTAATCCCTTAGCAGTTTTAAAACCTTGGAGATATTGGGAATTAAGATTTGCTTCCGGCAAATCTCTACCGCAATATGCATAATCTAAGCTAGTATAGCTACAGGTTGTTTTATTCGCTGCTCATAATTCATATAGAACTTTTGCAAAGTTTTTATTAAAAGGTTACCATGTTGGTAATTTCACCCCGCTAAAGTCTGGGGAAAATTATCCACCATTACACCAATTACTTTTTTAACAGCGCTTTTAGGTAAAAACCTGTATTAACATAACCACCTGTTACTCTATGTAAGCCAGGTTGAAGATCGGCGAAATTTTGGAGAATTTTCCATAACAAAAAAAATTTTAAATGCTTTAATTATCACAATAAATGCAATAATTATCACAAGCGATAAAATAATTAACAGTCTAAACGAAAAGATTAGCATTCTAAGATAATTACATTATCTTGTATTGGACTGTATCATTACCAGTAATGCTAAACTATTTATTGTTGTAAATTAGATATGAAAGTAACTTTATATCATAAAGGATTTTCATATTTAATTCAATTAATGACAAAATCTGAGTATATTTTATGTTCTATACTATTTATAGGTGATGTTTTGTATTTTCTAATCTCTATAAAAGGCTTAATTTTTGTAACTCTATAAAACTTCATATCACAATATAATCTATTATGCATGAAATAGTCATATATAAATAGCATAGCATTAACATTTTGAAATTTAAAAGCGATAGATAAAAATTGTTTAGAACCTTGCATATTAGAAGATTTACTACGTTTTATTATGTAGGGTTTACATTTGGGTATAGTATTATTGAAATTTAATTTTGAGCTGTACTCATTATACTTAAACTCTAAGTTGCATTCTATTCTGTTAGCAGAATAATTAAATACTACACTACCATCAGTATCAACTAAGCCTGAAAAATAAGGGTCATATAAGGCTATATTATAATCAGGCTCTATATAACCAATATTAGACAAAATACACGCCTGTTTAAACGAGGGGACTTTTAATCTAATAAGACCATTAACACCATTTAAAATATAATTCATAGATTCTTTAGTAGACACTATAAATATAGAATAAGGTTTGTTTTTGTCAGATCTAATTCTACCCATATGTAAATAATTTTGGATACGTGTTAATATTCTAATATCTCTGTTATGTAATTTAATTCTAATTTGTTTAACAACTTTTTTACCATTGCTAGGAGATTTTCTAATGTCAAAATTACCGTCTCCATCTAATACCCCCGCAAATCAATTTCAAAATTTATAATCTTTAGTATCTGGCAATTGACGTACAGTCTCTGAGAATCCTTTACAGTTTTCTGCTGATTGTATGTTTATACCCTTTATTGATAATTTTGTACTGTTATTTTCACTACTTAAAAGTATATTATACCTACTGTGGTCTAGTTTGTAAAGACAAAACGTATTAATAAATAGTAAACAATACATAAAAAACATAGTTTCCAGCATATAGTCAATTTCAAAATAATATTTAAAAAAAGATATATTATCCAGGCCCATATCAGCTACAACGTAATACGTATCGTGGAATGCTATGTCAAGTGAAGCGTTAGCTAATACAACACCGCTAAGCCCTCCTACTGTGAACATAAACACAAACCCTAAGGCAAATAACATAAAAGGTGTTAATAGAAAAGATCCTCCGTAACATGTAGCTAACCAACTGAATATTTTAATTCCAGTTGGTACCGCTATAATTAAAGTAGCAGCTGTGAAATACGCTCTTGTCATTGAATTTTGGACAGTATCTTAGTCAGTCCTTTTACAGATTGACTTCTTGCGTACTTGTCTCTGAGGATCCTTTAGTTGCAATACTTTTTATCTTAGTTATACCTCTTACTTCCAAGTGTAGACCATTAGTTATCATAATGTACACTTTTCTGAATTTCAGATAGTTTACATATTTACCTGCAAACACTTTATATATATCAAAATAATTAATTAGAACCTGTGCAGTTTTAAACCCTGTACTTTTGTAGCACCATATGCCGGAGTTATATTGAGAAATATTACCCATTTTAACTGTATCATAGATAAGTTTTAAAGGTACAACGTCATTTTGTTTTAAAGAAAACTCTAATCTTACACATAAACCCGTTTTATGTGTTTTACTTTTTATAACGCTGATATGAAAGCAACCATCAGCCTGGGTAAATCCCGCCAATCAATGGTTATCTAATGACAAACAATTTAAGGGTGGCAATATGGTATAATTAAAATCTACATCATAATTGTGTTTAAGTAATTGTTCATATTTAAGTCTACTTACAAATTTACCATTAATTAAAGATAGGATGTATGATAAACCTTTTGCATTTTTACAAATATATCTAACTGCTTTTTTGTTTTTAATTTTGTAAACATTACCATAACCTATTCGTTTTTTGATATAGTAAGCTAGTGCTACATCATTTTCAACAAAAATGATGTATAACTGCTTTTTACCAAATCAACCGTCCCCTTCTATTAAGCCAGTTAAAAAATAACCAAACTCAGTATCACTAAGGTAAGATTTATGTTTAGATACATGTTCAGAAATAGAAGAAAGTTTAGTATAACTATTATAAGTACTTTTAGTGTCAGCCGTAGCACTTGCACTAAAACCAAAGTTTCCTGCTGATTGTCCTTGTAGTTTATTATACTCTAAGCAGATTTTACCTAACGTAATTAATACGAGTGGACCACTTAGACAGGAGTTTCCAGCATACAGCAAGATTTTTACCGTGAACACAATTTTATCCACGTCTAGACCAACACTATACATGTGGTGTGATCAGACAACAAAACCTAGAACACCTATGGACATCATGGCATATACCATACCAAGATAACCAAATACGCTCTTATTTGAGCTGGCTGATATTGTAGTACTAATTACTCCAAAACCTGGTATTATTAATATGTAGACCTCTGGATGCAATTAATTTTTGCTTCACATTATACATTATTTCGTGCAATATATTCAAGCATTCTATGTATTTCACGTTGATGTGCAGGGTTATCCAGTTCTCAACGGATGACATGAGTTATGCGTTCATTATTGTCATAATTTCAAGTGATATGATTTATATGTCTCGCGTCTAACTGAGCAGGGCTTCAGTTATTTAGATTTAAGGGGGAAAAATGTTCATAAGTAAAATCTCTCCCTGGAACTTTGTAATTATCTAGATCAAACCTAAATACACATATCTCAAGTCCTATCTGTCCTATAGCTCAGATTTTATTGCTTCTGATTATTAAACCTTCACATTCGTTAAATAGTTGCTTTCTCAAAAGTTTCCCCCATGTTTCAGCTTCATGTTTTTTACCCTCATACACTACATATGGAAGAGTATCACCAGGGTCCCGCATGGTACCATCGTCAATTGAAAGGACAACAAAGTCTGCTCTACCAGCTTTCACTGACGGGTCTATATTTCAAACTTCCGCCCCTATAATTCACCCTAAATTATAGGGAAAGTAATGAGGCAATATAGCGGTAGCTATCAAGTTATAATCAGACTCCGTTAGATCCTCATGATTGTCTTGCCTTGTTCTAATATTAGTAATATAGGCCTTTATATTATTAAGTTCAAAAACTGATCTCATCATATTTATATTTATATTTTTTAGATGTTTGTGTATACTATCACTCATTTCTGCATAAGAAATAATGCAACAAAACATAACAATCAGCTAATATATATTAAAAGGACTATATTGAATAAGACCTGTGGGATTTGAACCCACGTATTAATGATTAAAAGTCACACATTCTACCAATTAAACTAAGGTCTCTACTTATATTTATATCTTGTGAAAATAGCTTATACTAGCCTCTGGATTCAGATATTTTCTTGCAGGCCTGCATGTAGTAATATTTTATATGTCATAATCTAACTAAAGATAGGGTTAACTAAAACGAAAAAGTATACTATATTAATATATTTTGATAATCATATAAAGGAGACTCCACAATATATTAATAATGTGTATGTTATCATACACATTCTACAGTATATTTAAAATCACTAAATCAATTTTGCGTATTATAAACCAAAAGATGCAAAGTTACATATAGTAACATAATGCATATTAAAAGCAAATAATTATTATTGGACTATATATTTATCCTCTGTTGTTTCATTTATTATTAAACTTAATTCATGCTTTAGCCAAACAACTTCCAGATAAAGCAGAATGAGCTTTCAGGGCTTTCAATTCATAATATCAACCTATTATGAATAATCTCTTTCTCTTATTAGAATAAGAGGGGTATATCAAAAGATAATTTTTAAAAAGTTCTATGTCATCCATTGATTGTATAGATCACTTATAGTAACCGTTTTGACCTTTGTCAAAATATACATTACCACCAAAAATGTCTTTGAAAGCAATAACATCAACTAATAATTTGTTAGTTACAGATATGGTTAATTGAGGTAGGTTATTTTTTATAGAATAGGTAATAGTACCATCTGCATCAAAAAACCCAGAAAACCATCCATTGTTTTTGGTAATTGCCGTAGGGTATATAATTCTTATGTTTAGATTAGAACACATATGTTCCAATTGCTTAACTCTTGATGTATGTCTAACTTTACCATTAATTCTATTAATTAATTCTAGCATACCCTTTTTATTATGTAGTCTATATCTAAGAGCCTTTGCTCCAGATCTTACTTTTATAGATCCACCCAATTTTTGTTTAATAATAGCCAATGCATGTTCATCTTGTAATGACATAGTTATTTCACAGCTAGGATATCCTGATTTACTGACTATAAGAGATCCATCTCCATCAATAAGTCCTGCCAACCATTCATTTCAAGAGTCATCATTATTGGCGAAACCTTGTTTAAAGGATAATGGACTTGTAGTCTCTGAGGTTCCTACTAAGAAATTAAATCTTTTTGTTACCTGCTGATTGTCTTGTTTTGCCTCATGTTTCTTGCAGAACATTAGAAACAATAAACACGCCATGGATAAAATTTTTACTTTAGAGGGATATAGGTTTAGTACTAACAATGTGACTATAATACCACTTATATATAAAGTATTTACCAATGGATCTTCAGAGTTCCAGCATATAGTCCATTTCAATAAATAAATTACTTTATCTACGGGCCATCGCAGACCAAAAAATCAGAAAAGGTGTTGATACAAGATAGGATCACCACCACCAGCTACTTCAAAAAAAGATGTATTGAAGTTTCTGTCCGTTAAGATCATAGTAATACCACCGGCTAGCACAGGTAAAGATAACAGAAGTAATACAGCTGTTATAGCAACAGCTCACCCAAATAGTGCTAACTTATGTAATCTAATACCTGGGCATCTCATGTTAAGAATAGTAGATATGAAATTCATAGCCCCTAATAAACTGCTTATTCCAGATAAATGTAAAGCAAATATAACGAAATCTACACTAGGTCCACTATGGCTTTGTATTCCTGATAGGGGTGGATAAAGGGTTCAGCCTGTACCTGCTCCATTCTCTATACCATTAGCAAATAAAAATAAGACTAGACTTGGTATTAATAGCCAAAAACTAATATTGTTTAACCTAGGAAATGCCATATCGACTCCCCCTATTAACAATGGCATTAAAAAATTACCAAATCCTCCTATCATAGCTGGCATGACCATAAAAAATATCATAACAAGAGCATGAGCAGTTATTATACTATTATACAATTGATTGTCTGCTATAAATTGAACTCCAGGTGCAGATAGCTCTAATCTAATTAACACAGAAAAAGCTGTACCTATTAAACCTGAAAGTAGAGCAAAAATAAGATATAAAGTTCCAATATCTTTTGCATTTGATGATCAAAATCATCTTTCTGATTTTAATGATATAAGACTACGCCTAGTGATCAGGTAATTTTCTTTATTTTCCGGACCACAT